AACTATAGAAGTAATAACCAACTCATCACTTCGGATTATCTGGATCCAAAGAACCAGTCAAGATATGATATATTGTTCATATTGTTGTAGCAACCGAAATCTTTTTGCATTAAAAAAAACCAATCTGATTCTAAGTTTTGAATCGAAATAAAGAAAAAGGGTATGGATAAGTGGAAGGGTGAGAGAAAGAAAGAAAAAGACTATTGATGGTATAGAATTCCAATATGTAAGGTCTATGGGTCATCTCATAAAAAAGCAATGTAATAAAGCACCAATAAAGATTCATCTATAATTAAATGAATAGTATAGAAAAAATAAATGAATATTATAGAAAAAAAGAGCTTTGAGCCAATAAAGACTGAGAAGATTGACTCAAGAACAAATTTCATTATGAGCTCCATTGTCGAATTCAGACCTAATCATTAAGTAAGAAGCGATGGGAACGATGGAACCTGTGAATCCAAACGATTCTATTGAAAAGGAATTCGAATGATTCATTGATCGGGATGGCGAACTAACCAGATACCAATTCATCTATTCAGGAAAGTTATAAACTAATGATAGAACTGAAATAGAAAGAGTAAATATTCGCCCGCGAAAACTGAATTTTTTTGGATTGCTCAATTTGAATCAATCCAATACGATAAGGGGTAAAATAAAAGAAAGATTTTTTTTAACGTTATATTAGAAAATATAAAAAACAATACAATATTATATATACTATACTAAAAACGAAACTAAATAAAACTAAATATAAATAAAAGAAAAAAAAAAAAAAAATAGAAATAAAAAAAATATAAATAATTATTTATTTAGTTATATATACATATACAAACACTATAATACAAATTACTAATAGATTTGGTATAGATTAAAACAAATCCACGATTCAGTATTATTAAATACATGTATATCTTAATTCAAATTATATCGGAATTGAATTCAAATTCAAAATTTTAAACTCCTTTATATTTGCGAGGAGCTGGATGAGAAGAAATTCTCACGTCCAGTTCTGTAGTAGAGATGGAATTCAAAAAAACCATCAACTATAACCCCAAAAGAACAAGATTCCGTAAACAACATAGAGGAAGAATGAAGGGAATGTCTTATCGAGGTAATGCTATTTGTTTCGGTAAATATGCTCTTCAAGCACTTGAACCTGCTTGGATCACATCTAGACAAATAGAAGCAGGTCGACGAGCAATGACACGAAATGCACGTCGCGGTGGAAAAATCTGGGTACGTATATTTCCAGACAAACCAGTTACAGTAAGACCCGCGGAAACACGTATGGGTTCGGGTAAAGGATCTCCTGAATATTGGGTAGCTGTTGTTAAACCGGGTCGAATAATTTATGAAATGGGTGGAGTACCAGAAAATATAGCCAGAAGGGCTATTGAAATAGCCGCGTCCAAAATGCCTATACGAACTCAATTCATTATTTCATGCTAAAAATTCAAAAACAAACGAAATAGGTTATTGGCTAAAAAAATCGCAGGTGCACATTTCTTTTTTGGACAAACAATATTTCTTTTTTTCTTCGCCCTTTGCATTGTAAAAACAGAAAAAAATGATATGATTCAACCCCAAACCCATTTGAATGTAGCAGATAACAGCGGGGCTCGAGAATTGATGTGTATTCGAATCGTAGGAGCTAGCAATCGTCGATATGCTCAGATTGGTGATATTATTGTTGCTGTGATCAAAGACGCAGTTCCAAATATGCCCCTAGAAAGATCCGAAGTGGTCAGAGCTGTAATTGTACGTACTTGTAAAGAACTTAAACGTGACAACGGTATGATAATACGATATGATGACAATGCCGCAGTTGTCATTGATCAAGAAGGAAATCCAAAGGGAACTCGAGTTTTTGGTGCGATTGCTCGTGAATTGAGACAGTTAAATTTTACTAAAATAGTTTCATTAGCGCCCGAGGTATTATAAAATATAAAATGAGACCATGATATGGTTATAGTGGGGTGTTTGAAAGAAATAGATTAAGATTCCTTGGTAGATTGTATTTCACGTATATACCTTTCAAAATTCACATCCATAAACAAATACGTAAAAAGTAGAACAATAATAAAAACATGTTGATTATATCAAAATTGGAAGGCACCAACAATTTTAATTCATTATGAGTAGTGATACTATTGCTGACATAATAACCTCTATACGAAATGCGGATATGGATAGAAAAAGAATAGTTCGAATAGCCTCTACTAATATCAGCCAAAGTCTTGTTAAAATACTTTTACGAGAAGGTTTTATTGAAAACGCGAGAAAACATCGAGAAAACAACAACTATTTTTTAGTTTTAACCCTACGACATAGAAGGAATAGGAAAAGTTCTTATAAAAATATTTTAAATTTAAAACGGATTAGTCGACCGGGTTTACGAATCTATTCTAACTATCAAAGAATTCCTAGAATTTTAGGTGGGATGGGGATTTTAATCCTTTCTACTTCTCGAGGTATAATGACAGACCGAGAGGCTCGATTAGAAAGAATAGGCGGAGAAAGTTTGTGTTATATATGGTAATTATTCTAATAGCCGAATTGAATCCGAAACTTCTTATTTATGTTTATGAAAAAGAAAAACAAAAAGGGGGTGGGTTGTCTAATAGCGTTCTTTCTCCACCAGTTGATACTTCAAGGGGGTTTTACCTGTAATGAAAGAACAAAAATGGATTCATGAGGGTTTAATTACTGAATCGCTTCCCAACGGCATGTTCCGGGTTCGTTTAGATAATGAAGATCTGATTTTAGGTTATGTTTCAGGAAAGATCCGACGCAGTTTTATACGGATACTGCCAGGAGATCGAGTCAAAATTGAAGTAAGTCGTTATGATTCAACCAGAGGCCGTATAATTTATCGACTCCGCAACAAAGATTCGAAAGATAACAAAGATTCGAAAGATTAGGTATTTTTGCAACTTGAATATTCCTTTCGTAGGAATACAATTCGAAATGAAAAATTTAAAGAAACTTATTTTCTTCCAAGAAGGAGATTCAGAATTAAGGCAAGGAGTGGCAAATATGAAAATAAGAGCGTCTGTTCGTAAAATTTGTGAAAAATGTCGACTAATCCGTCGCCGGGGACGAATTATAGTAATTTGTTCCAACCCAAGACATAAACAAAGACAAGGATAATCAGACTCGTTAAAGATCCTATATACAAATAACATACAAATAACTAAGGGGGATCTGTTTTGACATGAAATGGATATATCCATATATTTCTGACTCAAATTTATGAGATGATAAAATATGGCAAAAGCTATACCGAAAATGGGTTCACGTAGGAACGGACGTATTGGTTCACGTAAAAGTACACGTAGAATTCCAAAGGGGGTTATTCATGTTCAAGCAAGTTTTAATAATACCATTGTGACTGTTACAGATGTGCGGGGTCGAGTGGTTTCTTGGTCCTCTGCAGGTACTTGCGGCTTCCGAGGAACAAGAAGGGGGACGCCGTTTGCTGCGCAAACCGCAGCAGGAAACGCTATTCGTACAGTAGTGGATCAAGGTATGCAACGAGCAGAAGTCATGATAAAAGGTCCCGGTCTCGGAAGAGACGCAGCATTACGGGCAATTCGTAGAAGTGGTATCTTATTAACTTTCGTACGGGATGTAACCCCTATGCCACATAATGGCTGTAGACCCCCTAAAAAAAGACGTGTGTAGAAATCGATCGAAATTGAAAATATTTCAAGAGCAAGAGAAACAAGAGAAATAAACGATTCAATGATTTGATTAAATAATATTATTATGGTTCGAGAGAAAATAACGGTATCTACTCGGACACTACAATGGAAGTGTGTTGAATCAAGAGTAGACAGTAGGCGTCTTTATTATGGACGCTTTATCCTGTCTCCACTTATGAAAGGTCAAGCAGATACAATAGGCATTGCGATGCGAAGAGCTTTGCTTGGAGAAATAGAAGGAACATGTATCACACGCGCAAAATTTGCGAAAATACCGCATGAATATTCTACCATAGCTGGTATTCAAGAATCAGTACATGAAATTTTAATGAATTTAAAAGAAATTGTATTGAGAAGTAATCTATATGGAACTTGTGAGGCGTCTATTTGCGTTCGGGGCCCTGGATATGTAACTGCTCAAGATATCATCTTACCGCCTTATGTAGAAATTGTTGATAATACACAACATATAGCCAGCTTGACGGACCCAATTGAGTTGGTTATTGGATTGGAAATCGAGAGAAATCGCGGATATCTTATAAAAACACAAAATAACTTTCAAGATGGAAGTTATCCTATAGATGCTGTATTCATGCCTGTTCGAAATGCGAATCATAGTATTCATGTTTATGGGAATGAAAATGGTAAACAGGAGATACTATTTCTCGAAATATGGACAAACGGAAGTTTAACTCCTAAAGAAGCACTTCATGAAGCCTCCCGGAATTTGATTGATTTATTTATTCCTTTTTTACATACCGAAGAAGAAAATTTACATTTAAAGGACAATCAACACATGGTTCCCTTACCCCCTTTTACTTTTTATGATAAATTGGCTAAATTAACAAAAAATAAAAAAAAAATAGCGTTGAAATCTATTTTTATTGACCAATTAGATTTGCCTCCCAGGATCTATAATTGTCTCAAAAGGTCCAATATATATACACTGTTGGACCTTTTGAATAACAGCCAAGAAGATCTTATGAAAATGGAACATTTTCAAATAGAAGATGTAAAACAGATATTAGGCATTCTCGAAAAAAATTTCGTAATTGATTTACCGAAAAATAAGTTCTAAATACATTAGACATTGGATTTATTTCATAAAAAAAAAGACCGAAAATCTATTTTACATCTTTAGCACAATCCATATATTCGAAATCGGAATAGATTCATAATTGAATTGAATAGATGTATCTAGGGAAAATTCACTTTGAAGCGACTATTCCCTAGATACACACGTCATGATACTTTATTGGACAATTGATTTAAAAAAGACCTAAAGTTAGGGAT